AAATGATTCCGTTGATGCATTCGAGTAATTAAACGTTTCACAATTTGTGAACTGGATTTATTGTCATGACCTAAATTTTCCATGGGTTCATAAAGAACCGACCCATTTAAAGCATGATCATGAGCAAGTGCGTAGATATATTCTTGAAATAGAAACGGATATAGGAAGTATTGTTGCCGAAATCCATCTATTTCTAAATATCCTTGTAATTCCTCCATTTGAAATTACACTTAAACCAAATGGGGTATTTCTTGAGCTATCAAATAATACATAGTGCGATACGGTCAGAACAAGGTATGGTATATAGTTAAGAAAAAAAATAGATACCCTGGACACAAGAAAGACAATCAACGGATCCTATCTTTTTCCATCCAATTTGTTTGTGTTCGTTATAGTTACAAGAGATGGTTCGAAATCCTTTATTTTTGCAACCCGATCACTCTTTTGACTTTGGAATAATTCATTTTATCAGTATACCGTTTCTTCTACACATTCGTCTCCTCTACATAATAGAGAATAGTTAGGATTCATGAAAAAAAAAAGAATCGATGATCCACTCACAAGAGAACCCTTTCCCACATTGGCCACTAATATATTTTTAACGTCTAATTAGATCGGGTAATCATTCGAATTAAGAACAAACAGAAGCTCGTTGCTTTTTATTTCCCTATAATTGGAGCCATAAGGCTCTATCCATTTATTCACTCGACCCAACTGTGAATTGATTTGACTCCGTTCCAAGAATCAAAACGAGATTTTGTACCGATCCGGTAAGGATGAAGTATTCTAAGAGTTCTCCATTGATACGACATGCTGTTTTTTCCATGCATTCCCTTTCAGGATCAGTCGTGGTCTTACAAACTCTACCAATAGTATGGACGAATCCGTTGCTTCATCCAAATGTGTAAAAGAGCATAGCCGCACTTAAAAGCCGAGTACTCTACCGTTGAGTTAGCAACCCGTATAAATATAATACGGTGTGTAGATACAATCGGAATAATAAGAAAATAAATAGAAATATATATAATAAAGAGATTAGATTGCCCGATCCCGTCAAAACATTAAACTAGCAACAAATCCAAAAGAAAGATTTGATGATCAATTGTGAACATAAAAATGAACAGAGGATCGGATTAAAATGCAACAGATTCTGGGATAAATAGAGAGAAAATCTAAAAAGATGTAAAAATGGATAGACTGCCCATACCCTATTTTTTTTTTTTCATTATATTAACTAAGATACTTCTTGTGTCACAGCGAATCTGACGAACCCATCATTTGAGTGAAATAAAGAAACAAACTTATGGGATGTAGATAAATAGATCTATTTATCCACGATCGAATTATATTTGTTCGATACACCATTGTCAATATGAATTGAATATTGAGAAAACAAATTCAATTCAATAACAATAAAGAAAATAAGGACTTGTGTTGGAGTGGCACTACATATACATAGATAAGAAATTAAAGTGGAATAAATAAGGAAAAAGTAGGAAAAAACCTCGGGTTTCTTCAATAGAGGTACAATAAGCAAGATTGACCCTTTGTTTGTTGGTGGAGTCCCAACGAAAACCATCCGATTGGTGGTAATCCCATCATTACCCAGTTATTTCATCTACTCACTCCATTTTTTTTTTCTATCTGTCTCATATCAATAGAAGATATTTTTTATTGTTCTATGATATGGGATCATGTGGGAGCAACAATGAATAGAGCAAAAAAAGGAATGGCGGAGAAGCAATTAGACAAAGCTAGATACTGGGTACCCCCCCCTTTTTTTTTTTATTTCATTTGATTAATTCGAAGTTCCTTAAACACCTCCGCCTTCTTTGAAATATCATGAACGGTTCCTGTAGGTTGAGCGCCCTTTTCAAGGAAATATAGAATAGCAGGAACATTTGAATAAGTTTGGTTCTTTATCGGATCGTAAAAACCCACTTTACGAAGATCTCTTCCCTCTCTTCGGGATCGAATATCAATTGCAACGATTCGATAGATGACTCATTGGGATAGACATAAATGAACAACCCCCCCTAGAAACGTATAAGAGGTTTTCTCCTCGTACGGCTCGAAAAAGAATGATTCGAATTTATGTATTATAGTGGCAAATGGATCCACAAAATCATCAATTAGACTACGATTTGAGTCGTTTTTTTTTTGTTCTTCCTTCCTGAAAAAAAAAAATCTCATTCGTATTCATAACTCAAGTTGGGTAATTCTCAAAGAGCTCGAAGGGAAATCCTTAGACATTTATTGAGCCGTCTCTAACCTCTTTTGTTTGTCTCGCCTAGAATCTATTTTTTTCTTCCCCATTCTAGTTGTTGAGACAATTGAAAATGGTCTTTCCTTGTTCCGGCATCCCTTATTTTATCTTTGCTTTGAATCATTGGGTTTAGACACTACTTCGGTGATCCTTAATTGTTTTTGTTTCAAAATGGCAGCAACATGCCTTTTTTTATTTCGTTCTATAGAAATGATGGATTCCCCTGTGATACACTTTTGATCGAAATAGTTTTACCAATTCCGACAAATTCGTTTTACTTTTTTTTTTTTACTTGTTCGAACTTGATCCTTTCGATTTCTATACCGAAGATATACTTACGAAGTTGTTCCAACTTATTGATTGGCATTAACCCTAGATCCTTCCCTCTGCTAAATGAATCAATTCTTTATGCTCGAGCTCCATCATGTACTATTGATTTTATTACAATCCCCAAATTGGGGTCCTAGTGGAATAGAACAAAAACTATGTCGAGCCAAGAGCATCTTCATTGATATATAAAATGGTGGGTGCAAGAATCCACAGCCGATAATGTCCTTCAAGTCGCACGTTGCTTTCTACCACATCGTTTCAAACGAAGTTTTACCATAACATTCCTCTAATTTGGGACCGGTATGGAATTGATTCAATATGGAATCATGAATAGTCATTGGCTCAATCGGTATATGTATATTAAGTAGTCCATACTTTATTTTCATATACGGATGGATAGTTATCTGGGGGAGTCTCAGCAAGAATCTAATTTAACCTCATATTTTATTAGATGAATGAAACACATTAAAAAAAAAAATAAAAGAAATTAGGTCCAAAGAAAATAATCTGTTCCATATTGAATTTTCTTGTTTGTTAATAAGATCCGAATGACAAGGGTCTTGAAATGGATACCGCGGATTAACTCATATCTACACGAATTCTATGGGGATCATGAATCATACCCAAAGTCAATTAAAAAGATCTTCTCTTCTTATGGGATGCTATCCTATCTTGTATAAGTACAAAGCCAAATTGGTCCCTATCCATTCTTCGTTACTATTTGGATTTTGTCCCACTCAGGAACTTTAATCCCAGCAATGGAATTAATACCAAGAACTCCCTCCTGTTTAGAATTCAGGATCCACACACATAGAATTAGTCATTTTGTCTACCCTATATTTATTTACTTTAGGGAAGATAGAAACCTCTCTTTTCTTTCGAATTTCGATTCAGAATGCATCATGTGAGAATCAAAATATCAATATCATAGATATGGGGCATAAAGTTTCTCCAAATGACTAACTAACCTTCAATATGAATATGAGCGGGGAGCGAGTATACGCTGAATGGACCACCCAATTTTTTTTTTTGAATTTCACTTTGATCTTTGTTCCCATCCTACCTATATCAAAAAAGATACTTATTTCCATCCACGTCTCATTGATACTCGATCCGTTTGTGAGAAACAAAATGGAAAGGGAAAATTCTATAGAAGAATCATTAGAAATCACAAAGAAAGATTGGATCACATTGTATCCAACATTACACTCTTAAACAGAAGATTGTTAAAAAGAGGAATTTTTGTTCTGATAGAATCGGTCTGGTCTGGGACGGAAGGATTCGAACCTCCGAGTAACGGGACCAAAACCCGTTGCCTTACCGCTTGGCCACGCCCCATTTAAATTTCTATTCCACACAAATAAACACTAATAATATTGGTATTGGTTGTTCGTCAATTCCAGCCCCAATATCTATATCTATGGAATAGGTTCTTGCTAGGATTCTACACATCTAGATGTAGAATCAAAATGAATTCATTGATCATTACATATAATTCAATTAAGATATTGTATGTAAGGTATGATTCCTTCTATTCTCATTTGGTAATTGAAGGATTTTTGATTGGGGGAGTTCAAAGAAAAAGAAAGATTTTGCAGCCTACCTTCCCTTACTTTCTTCATTTTTCCCCTTATATCAATAACCCAATAATAATGAAATTATCTCCAAGAACAAAATGTTTGTTATGCTTAATATCTTTAGTTTGATCTGTCTTAATTCTGCCCTTCATTCGAGTAGCTTTTTCTTCGCCAAATTGCCCGAAGCTTACGCTTTTTTCAATCCAATCGTAGATGTTATGCCAGTCATACCTGTGCTCTTTTTTCTCTTAGCCCTTGTTTGGCAAGCTGCTGTAAGTTTTCGATGAGATCTTTAATACTGTCTTAGAAACATTCATGATTTATTCGATAAAAAAAAAAGCTATTCTAACAATTGATAAGACAATTGATAAGATCAGATAATGAACCCTCGACTCAAACATGGAAATTCTTTTGGATAGCCGCGATGAATCGGAATCACCTCATTTCTTCATTCTGACCTTCTGTGGGTCAAAGACCCTATGTAGGGTTCCCACAATACCTAATTGTGGGTATGAGAGATAACTTTGTTAATGAAACAATCAGAATCTTATTACAAATGAATTCCTGCAAATTCCTTTCTTTGTTTTCTAGAAACCGCTTCATTTCTTTTCTTGGTGTCAAAACGGAATGTGTGGTACAAAAATGGAGAATCTATTCCCCTATTTCCTCCCAAAATGATCTTGGAGATTGTGTAATGCTTACTCTCAAACTCTTCGTTTACACAGTAGTGATATTCTTTGTTTCTCTCTTCATCTTCGGGTTCCTATCTAATGATCCAGGACGTAATCCTGGACGTGATGAATAAAAAAATCAGAGGTTTTTCTTTGCTTGATTTCTGAATTTTCTTAAGATTTTCTTTCTCTATTCCATACATTTAACTATGAGAAAAAGGGGTTCGAGAGTTTTTCGAATTCGAACGGGAAATCTCAAGTGATCAGAAGGAACGGAGAGAGGGGGATTCGAACCCTCGGTACAAATAATTCGTACAACGGATTAGCAATCCGACGCTTTAGTCCACTCAGCCATCTCTCCCAATTCCAATTCAAAAAGGATAATTCATATGTGACGCGTGAAGTAAAGATTGATAAAAGTCTTTCCTTATCTTTCTTTATTCTATAGATATAGACGAGTTTTATCAATCACCACTTCCATTTAGATAAAGATAACGAAACAGATATCTCCAATAGAAAGAGTACCTCTTTGATTTCATCCGAAAAGTTTTTTTTTTATTCCCCCGGCCTGGCCAGTACCTAGCCAGGCCATTCCTTGTTCCAATGAATCATAGATCAAATGATTTATTTGATTTGAAAGCAAAAATACTTGTTATTGAAACAGCAACAAGGCTATTTCCATTCCTATGATAGGGGTGCCATTTCTTACTATTCGTTGTTTTTCTTTTGATCGATTTACTTACTGCAATAAAAAACATACTTTTTCGAGTATAATAGAACTCATATATTTCTTCAAAGGACAAACTTTGTTTGAACACTTGAGTTCACAAACCAAACGAATACTATGATTTTTCACTCGATCCAATCGACCCGAATTCATAAGATTTGGCAGTTGAATGAATAGGAAAGGGAGTAGAGAAAAATGGAGCTCTGGATTCTTGTACAACTCATTTTTATGTTCCGACTTCAATGACTCTTTTGGTCCGGTACTCTCAGTAATGACTCCCCGATAAAAGATATAACTTGTTATTTAAACGAACCTTCTTCTCCTATTTCATCAAGTCTCCCCGTCAGAACACAACATGTCAACACTCTCATTTTCATGATTCTGATCCTATCTTGATTACGTTTCACTCCCTTGTTCGACAAACAGTCCATTCGTATACAATAATCATATTGTAGCGGGTATAGTTTAGTGGTAAAAGCGTGATTCGTTCTATTAACAAGTGAAATAGATAAGGGGTCCTTCGGTTTGATTCCTATTCTGATCAAAAACTTTATTTCTTAAAGGGGTTTAATCCCTTACCTCTCAATGCTACATTTGAGGAAAAATATACATTATCGTGATTTGTATCCAAAAGTCAAGTCAATTCGAAATTGAATAACAAAATTGGATTATGGAATTGCGAAGCATAATTTTTTTTTTTTTTTAAGTTGGATCAACCCTTCCAGCTGAATGAGTATAAGTAAAGGATCCATGGATGAAGATACAAAAGTCTATTTCTAATCGTAACTAGATCTTCCAATTTTTTTTTTTTTTTTTTTGTAAAGGGGGAGATTGAAGCAAAATAGCTATTAAACGATGACTTTGGTTTACTAGAGCCATCGACATATTGTTTTGTTTCAGCTCGGTGGAAATTTAATTCTTCTCTTCAGGATTCTCCCAAGTAGAAATAAGGAACGAAGTAATTAGAAAGATTTGTGATAATTCCCTCTTTCTAAAGGGATCATCTAGAAAGCAAGTCGTTTTGGATGCATTCAGACGGAAAGGGCTGACATAGATGTTATGGGCCAAATGTTTTTTCTTTGAATTCAGATTGACTCCCTTTTCCCATACACGGTAAATGTTTTCTTTTTTTTTTAGTTTCGTTTACGTCTTAGATCTGGGAATCTATCGATCTTCCATAAAGGAGCCGAATGAAACAAAAATTTCATGTTCGGTTTTGAATTAGAGACGTTTAATTTAAAATGATAAATCGACGTCTACTATAACCCCTAGCCTTCCAAGCTAACGATGCGGGTTCGATTCCCGCTACCCGCTTCATATTAATTATTATGATACATGCATCATTGATTCGGATATGTCCCTAAAATCTTTCTTTCACATACAATCCGATTCTTTTATCCGAAAGGATACAGGAAAGTAAGAATGTGAAAAAAAAAATCGGAATGAAAAGCGTCCATTGTCTAACGGATAGGACAGAGGTCTTCTAAACCTTTGGTATAGGTTCAAATCCTATTGGACGCAATTTATTTCCATCTATTTTTGTAGATTGCTATGCCAAGAAACATATTTTGAATGATTCGAATCGGAAACATTTCTCAATGATTCGTCTTGCACTAAGAGTGATCAATTTCTTTATTTTTGTTCCTGAAGTAGAAACAGTTCTATCTGTTCCGGAATAACTTCCTTCAAAAGGGCTTCCGCTTCCTCGGTAAATGTCTTGGTAGAAGATATGATTTCTTGGAACTGAGGTTTATTTGTTTTTAAGTAGGTACGTAACTGAACGAGAAATTTCTTTACCTGTCCAATATCTAACGGATCAAGATACCCATTCGCTCCAGTATAAATAGTGACTATCTGTTCTTCCACCGTGAGAGGGGCTGATTGGGATTGTTTGAGCAACTCACGTAATCGTTGACCTCTTGCCAATTG